GTGGAACAAGCTATTATTGCGAAAATTGGTGAATAAAACCAACTATCATTAAGAATCTCATCTTTGGACCAAAAACAAGCAAGGGGTGGAATACCACAAAGAGAAAGTGTACCTACTAAAAAAGCGGTTTTTGTAATTGGGACATGCTTTTTTAAACCTCCCATAAGAACCATATTCTGACTTTTGTCTGGAGAATATCCAACAATGGATTCCATGGAATGAATAATAGAGCCAGATCCTAAAAACAACAAGGCTTTGGAATAAGCATGAGTAATGAAATGAAATAAAGCGGCTCGATAAGAACCCATACCTAGAGCTAACATCATATAACCTAGTTGAGACATTGTAGAATAAGCTAGACTTCTTTTAATATCTTTTTGAGCCAGAGCTAAAGTAGCTCCAAATAATACTGTTATTATACCTGTCAAAGATATGAAACCCATTATATAAGGTATAATTATAAAAAGAGGAAGAAGCCGAGCGACAAGAAAAATTCCTGCCGCTACCATAGTAGCAGCGTGGATAAGAGCCGAAATAGGAGTAGGGCCTTCCATGGCATCTGGTAACCATACATGAAGAGGAAATTGTGCCGATTTAGCAACTGCACCAGCAAATAAAAGAAAGGAGCACAAAGTAATAAATACTAAATTCACTTCATTATTCTAAATTAGGTTATTGGATATTTCGAATTAAAGTTATATGCTTGGATCGAAGTCATAATTATTTAGTTAGTAATTATTTAGTTAGTAAAGTAGAAACTACGAAAATGTCCGCTAGGAAAAATGAAACATCTTTTTTTTAATAAAAGGATAATAATTTCTTTTTTATTGGAATATTTTAATACATCTATTTTGCATCTATTTATATTGAATATTGAAACCAAACACTTTTTTTCTCATTCATTTGAATTCAAAAAAATATGGAATTGACTCCTTCAATAATCTCGACGATTAACTAAAAATAGATTATTATTATTCCAAATACCCTAAGCCGCTATGGTGAAATCGGTAGACACGCTGCTCTTAGGAAGCAGTGCAAGAGCATCTCGGTTCGAGTCCGAGTGGCGGCATGGCATCTTATACAAGAGATATAATAAGTCCTATAATGAATGAAATTCGAAATTTGAATTCCATAGAACTTTGCACCCCTTTTTTATTATGATATTTTCTACTTTAGAACATATATTAACTCTTATATCCTTTTCGATCGTTTCAATTGTAATTACAATTTATTTGATAAGCTTATCAGTCGATGAAATCATAGGACTATATGATTCGTCAGAAAAAGGGATGATAGCTACTTTTTTCTGTATAACAGGATTTGGAGTCACTCGTTGGATTTATTCGGGCCATTTACCATTAAGTAATTTATATGAATCATTCATTTTTCTTTCATGGAGTTTTTCCATTATTCATATGATTCCATATGTTAAAAAACATCCAAATTATTGTTGCACAATAACTGCGCCAACTACTATTTTTACCCAAGGCTTTGTTACTTCAGGCCTGTTAGCTGAAATGCATCAATCAGAAATTGTAGTGCCCGCTCTCCAATCCCATTGGTTAATGATGCACGTAAGTATGATGATATTGGGCTATGCAGCTCTTTTATGTGGATCATTATTATCAGTAGCTCTCTTAGTCATTACATTTCGAAAAGCTCTAAGGATTTTTAGTAAAAACAATAATTTTTGAAATGAGTCATTTTTCTTTGGAGAGATCCAATACATGACTGAAAGAAACAATGTTTTACTAAGCACTTCTTTTTTTTCTTTTAGAAATTATTACAAAGCTCAACTTATTCAACAATTGGATCATTGGAGTTATCGGATTATTAGTTTAGGGTTTCTCTTTTTAACCATAGGTATTCTTTCGGGAGCAGTATGGGCTAACGAGGCATGGGGATCCTATTGGAATTGGGATCCAAAAGAAACTTGGGCATTTATTACTTGGACTATATTTGCGATTTATTTACATACTCGAACAACTCCAAATTTAGAAAGTGTAAATTCCGCAATTGTGGCTTCTATGGGCTTCCTAATCATTTGGATATGCTATTTTGGAGTCCATTTTTTAGGAATAGGATTACATAGTTATGGTTCATTTAATTTACACTAGCATCTAATTTAATTCAAAATATTCTAACGAATACAAAGATAGAATATTATTCATATATTTTATAAATAAGAAATATTATTTAAGTAAGAATATCAAATAAGAAATAAACTGTCGAGAACCATTTGAATCAGTACACTGCTTGATTCAAATGGTTCTCGCAAAGGCCAAATCCATCTGGTTACAATTCAAATTGGATTTTGACTTCACTTCAAACTTAAGAGAAAATCCTACTTAAGCTTAAGAGAAAAAGGACTTTTCTTTCTCATTGTACAACGAACAATATACAAACAAATAGGATTGCTTTTTGATTTGTTCTTTTTTCCTAAAAACTATCGATTAAAATAATTAGATATAATAGCTTCGACCTTGTCAACTGATAATGAAAGAACGAAATCCGGATAAATACCGATACCTATTATTGGTAGAAGGATAGCGATCGAAACAAATAACTCTCGCGGTCCAGAATCAAAAAAATAAGAGTTTGGAATATTCAATATCCTGTATCCATAGAACATTTGACGTATCATAGATAATAATAAAATAGGCGTTAATATCATTCCCACTCCCATTAAAAAAGTAACTAGTATTTTTGGCATTAAAAGATATTTTTGACTAGTAATTATTCCTAAAAATACTCAGAATTCTGCAACAAAACCGCTCATGCCCGGTAATGCAAGAGAGGCCATCGATAAGATACTGAACATCGTCAATTTTTTGGGGAGGGGGATAGCCATTCCACCCATTTCGTCAAGATAAAGAAGACGTATTCTATCATAACTCGTTCCTGCCAGGAAAAAAAGAGCAGCCCCAATAAAGCCATGAGAGATTATTTGTAAAATGGCTCCATTGAGTCCCGTATCGGTTATAGAGCCAATTCCAATAATTATGAAACCCATATGAGATATAGAGGAATAGGCTATTCTTTTTTTGAAATTACGTTGACCCGGAGATGTTGAAGCTGCATAGATTATTTGTATTGCGCCTATTGTAATCAACCAGGGCGAAAATAGGGAATGGGCGTGGGGTCCAATTTCCATATTGATCCGAATCAACCCGTAGGCTCCCATTTTGAATCAAATTCCAGCTAGAAGCATACAAGTACTATAATGTGCCTCCCCATGGGTGTCTGGTAACCATGTATGTAAGGGTATAATCGGTGATTTGACAGCAAAAGCAATAAGAAATCCAATATAGAATATTATTTCTAGTGCCGCAGGATACGATTGATTAGCTAATGTTTCAAAATGGAATGTTGGTTCATTAGAACCATATAAACCAATACCTAAAACCCCTATTAATAAAAAAATAGAACCTCCCGCAGTATAAAAAATGAACTTTGTAGCTGAATAGAGACGTTTCTTTCCCCCCCACATCGATAGAAGTAGATAAACGGGAATTCATTCTAACTCCCACATGATGAAAAAAAGTCAAAGGTCTCGAGAAGAAAATAATCCTATTTGAGCGCTGTACATTGCTAACATCAGAAAATGGAATAATCGGGAATCCCGAGTAATTGGCCAAGCCGCTAAAATAGCTAAAGTGGTAATAAATCCCGTCAGTAAAATAGGTCCTATAGAAAGTCCATCTACCCCCAATCTCCAATTCAAATCAAAAAAATTGATCCATTTATAATCCTCTGCTAATTGAGTTAATGGATCGTCCAATTGGAAATGAGAACAGAATGTATAGGTTGTTAAAAGAAGCTCTAATACACATCTACATATAGTATACCACCTAATTACTCAATTTCCTCTATGGGGGAGAAAGAAAATAAAAGAACCTGCCAATATCGGCAAAACTACAATTATTGTTAACCAAGGAAAATAATTCGTGGTAAAGACAAGATACACTTGGACAAAAAAACCCGTGCTAAAAAAGAAAAAAAATGATTCTATTTTCTGTTTTTGAACACGGGTTTTTGTCGGTAAAAAAAATCAACTGTATTAAAAATGTATTTAAGTGGTTTTTTTTGGAACGTATTAATAAGCTAGACCCATACTTCGAGTTGTTTCGTGCCATAAATAAACCCGAACGCTCAAAAAATCCGTCGGGCAGGCGGATTCACATCGCTTACAACCGACACAGTCTTCTGTTCTTGGAGCAGAAGCAATTTGCTTTTTTCTTTACATCCATCCCAAGGTATCATTTCTAATACATCTGTTGGGCAGGCTCGGACACATTGAGTACATCCTATACAGGTATCATCCATTTTTACTGAATGTGACATTGGATCTATAACTTTTTGAATGCCAACAATTTTCGATCTAGTAAACTTATAAATGAATCATATATTTAGACACCAGATGAATCAATGATTTTACCAGAATTTTTCCAATCAATCTAATTCTGGATTGACTCATGAAATTGGGCCAAGATACTTTGATTTTCCCTTTTTTTCTCAAATCTATGTATCATACATGCTGATTGAAAATCATACTAATTGAGGTTGATGATAATTTCAATTAATGAATAGTCTAAATTTATTCATTTTATTTATTCAATAAATTCGATTGATTGATACGAATTGATTTTCTGTTACGAGAAATTGACGAAACAATAGCTAGCCCAATAGCGGCTTCTGCAGCTGCAATAGCTATAACAAAAATGGAGAAAATATTTCCTTTGAATTGTCGACTATCAAAAAAATCCGAAAATGTTACGAAATTCATATTAACTGCATTCAGTATAAGTTCAAGACACATAAGGGCCCTAACCATATTTCGGCTCGTGATCAATCCATAGATACCAATAGAAAATAAATAGGCACTCAAAACAAGTACATATTCGAGTATCATTGACCAGCTCCTTATTAATTTGGATTCATTTCAATATGAACAACAATTCAAACGAGTTCATTTACTATCAAACTATAATAAGTACAAA